TTTGAATAAACCGGTGACCTACCAATTGTAGAAGTAGGATCTTTGGCAAGCAATAAGCACTTAAATAATACAATTCGAGTGTACCATCTTCTTTCTCATTTCGAGGAAAGGGTGCGGGAGGAAAAGAAAACAACGGAGGGATCCGAATCGGACCTAAATGGGAATGACATGAAAAGTCTTTTTCAAAACCTAGTATTAAGGGCGTTACGACGATATACGAGAGAAATGGAGAAAAACTCGTGATTGGTGTGGAGGGGAAGATCTTTTTATTATATAGAAAAAGAAAGAGTCGTCTCATTTCCTTACATTAGCAATGGCAGATAAATATTAGTAAATATCTTTTTTTTTTTCACTTCAAAGAGTAGACTTATCAAGAGCATTTCGTCGGAAAACATCCTGTCTTTTCAAATTGGTGTGTTAAAGTCCCCTTCAAAGTATAATCTCACTGTTTCGAATAGCACGCATAACCCTTTGAAAAGCCCGGGTGTCTCTCGTTCCGAATCGGTTAATATCATTTAGATAAGTTTTGTAGCTTTTCACGGAGAGTGCCCGGTCCTTGTGATAAAAGAGCACATCACGAATTAAATCACGGTTCATCACAATATTATTGGGGGGAAACCCCTGATGAACTAAGGCAGCTTCTACCCGTGTTTCAATCTGGCTTTGCAAGAGGACACTATCTGATATTCGTTCGAGGCTTGGAAACTCTCCTGTTGTAATAAGGATGAACTTATTATATAGCTCATTTTCACGGTGTATTTTAGGCAGGAGAGGCAGCTCTAAAATGGGAATGGTAGGTGGCGCGGGGTGAAGTTCTGGAGCTTCCAGAGGTGCTTCCGGAATTTGCACAACGGGCGGTAAAGGCGGCCCCTCCGCACCGACCACTCCAGCGCATTCCGCGTAACTTAGAAAGTTCCTGATGGCTAGGTATAGCCATAGTATATTTAGTACACCACGTAGAATTAAATGGATCCAGAAACCCGAATTTCCGAAAAAGAGATTGAAAGTGCCATATCTTCCTAAACTTAATATTACTTTTATTTCTCTCCAAATCAAGGCGAAACCATTGGAAGCAAAGGGAAAAGGAACACCGAGTGGGATCAAAGAAACTAGCAGACTGATCACTAAAGAGATACAAATAGGTGCAAATTCTGACATGACCACAGCCCACTTGGTTCTTTCGCTCCTTGCTCGCGGAGCGGCATACCGAAAAAAGAAAAGGGTACCAATGAAGTTGACCATTAATGACTAGTTGAACATCAGGAACGGAACAGAGAACAAAGAAAAAGGAATTGTCCCGAGGGGCACTACTCCTTCTTCTCCTTCATCGTCGAAGGTCCTTTGTTCTTCGCTTTGAAAGAGACCGACTATAGATCTCTTTCTCTCACGCTATTTTATATGAGTGAAGAAGACTGACTATTGATTTCTGCTTGTATTTCCTCTCTCGTTAGTGTACTTGTGATACAGTACAAGCGCGACAGCGCTTGCAGCAGCTCGTAGCTCTTGTATTCGGAGTAACGAAATATTGATAGCACGAGCTAGCCGATTCGGATTCTGCTTTTGAGAAGAATGAATCTCAAGTTTCATCCGGTAGGGGGCGTAGGAACGGATAGCGCTCTTAGTTAGCTTAGGAGCGGAGGTTGTAGTATAGTTGTGAAAAATCCAACTAACCGGTTCACTTTTCATAGGTTTTCCTAATAAAAAGCCCTTTATCTATCGGATTCGAACCGATAACTTCAGCCTCTTTCTGAACAGAAGGGCGAACTGATCGACCTGCATATGTTAAGCATATAGCTAGCGTTCCTTCTGTTTTGCTTCTCTTTCGAATGACAAACAAGAAAAATCATAAGAGAAGCAAGGTCCACAGAAGGTTTGAAGACGCTCGACCTACAGGGGGGAAGTAGCCAGCCAGCCCGGTTAAGTATTGCTGTCAGTAGAAGTAATAAAGCTTTCAACAAGACTATCTGCAGTTGCCGTTGTTTCTGGTGAGTTCATATCCGCAGTTGTGCTAGAAGAAAAGAAGGGACGTCGAGCTAGTGGCATAGATTGAGTATGAATCTTCTAGGACGAGGTCAAATGGCACGAGTGAGCTTATTAAATTAAAGCGCGAATCCTAGAGGAAGATCAATGGGGTCAGATCCCCGGGTGGGACAAATCTGGTCTTTGTCTTTGCAAGGGAATAGGCTTGAGACCAAAAACGAAAAGCAAGGAAAAGAGAGAGAAAGACCTACCAGAATAGAAATGAACCAGAGGGCCCTTAGTAAGGACAAAGACTTCTACCGGTCTAGAGGAAGTGTGCTTGAAAGACTCGGCTTGCCTACTGGCCGTGAGAGCTCACTTCCTTTAGTCCAACTGGCTAGCGGAAAGGGACTTCACCTCTTTCTCTTTCAAAAAGCTGGCTGGCCCAGAGAAAATAGCCTTGAAGAATGATAGAAAAAAAAAAATAGCTATTTAAGGAAATAGGAAAAGATAATAGCAGGCTGGACGCTAACTTTAGGCCGTCTTCAAAAAAAGGTGTGGAAGGACGGACTGCTATCCAAGATATTAACGGTCCGATAGAACTGCTATTAGTCCTAGGCTATTAATGGTCTAACTGCTATTACTGTTATACACCTGTATAGATGGCTTTCAAAACTAACTGCTCGGATAGGAGGGCTAAAGAGCTTGCCCCAGAACCTCGACAACCTTAGAGCCTAGCCTACTTCCCTAGCTACTGGAACTCTTCTGGCACTGGATTACAGGCATTCTAAAAGGGCTCGAGAATCAAACTAACTACCTAATATTCCTTGCTTCAATGGGGCTAGGAGGGTGATAACTATATTCTTGCCTAAAACAATTCTCGCCTAAAGGATAAGCTATATTAAAGTCTTACTCCAAAACATATTTTGATTGATTTAAGCTCAACATCTATCAGAAGGTTGGGTTCGTTTGATGGCAACTAAAAAGTACTGAATGAAATTACACCTATAGAGCTGCTCTAGCTTTGCTTTAGCACGTACCCTTTCCGATTCGATTCATGTCAGGCCCTTACTGTATCACACTACTTTTTCCTGGAATGACCTTCTCCCAGGGGATCCTGGAATTCTTTCTATTTCATATCCACGGGAAGAGACCAAGGAAGAGTACGATAAATTAAGGGCGGCTGGCGGGAAAAGAGAAAGATGGTGTGTAAGGTAGGGCCAAAGAAGGTAGCATGGCTACTAAATGCTTTAGAAATTGCCTGAAATAGCCAAGGTCAGTATAGAGCTTTCCGGCAAGCAAGCGAAGAAAGCGGAAGAGGATACCTTTGTATAGGCTTGATTGAAAGAGTCTAGCCTAGTGCAACCGGGACGAAAGGAAGCTTCCTAAGATCGCGTTCATTGCGATTATGATAGGGTACGCTCGGGCTCCTATCAAGCTCCGCCTCTTGCTATAATGGTTGAACTAGAATCTGTCTGCAGTTAACATTGCTAATTGAATTGCAGTCAATCTTGCTAGATCTTTTTGAGTGGTTGAATTCAGGCTTTCAGTCATTCTATCATGGCATGGCTATGCTCTTCTATGAATTACCCAATGTCAATTAACATTCATCACGATCGGGCAATTCTATTTAAATTAACATAAAACTTTCTTATTAAATGTTAAATGAATGGCTTTACTTGTCTTTGGTTCACACGGACTTGGGTATAGAAAGGAGCTAACCGCGCTTACACTAAAGAACAGCAGCATCAAAGCACTCGAACTTTATCGATGGGATTGGATTCAGAACCCAGTTTCTTCCTTCTTCTCTGACGAGGTAGAAAGAAACCTAGGTTCGGTGTGCTTCGTCTGTAGTGGAACTGAGACCTTAGCGCAACTCGCCTTTTTCTGTTTAAGACCGTTTTGAGCCTAGCAGGCGAGCTCAATATCATGACTGTAATGCAATAGAAAGATCAAGATCTGTTCCGGACTGCCTTACGGATCTAACTTCTGAAGCTGGGTTACGGACTGGAAAGACGAGACTTGATTCCTTAGTTACTGCCTACCAGAAGTAAAGGCAGGGCTGGCAGTAGAGAACAAAAAAAAAGCACACTACGCGACTAACTCTCAAAGCTACTTACTCTTATCTGTCTTCGAAAGTAAGTTAAGTCACTTCTAGCTAAGAGATTAGGCAGGTAAAAAAAAAACCTGACCTAACTTAGCTAACCTATCCTACTGTCTTCCTATGGTAATTCGCTAACAGCCTGCCAAGGGTCATTCTACTGCTAAAGAAAGATTCCTGACAATTTCTCCCGTGTAACTAGAATGAGGAAACTCTTGCTGCTAAATCTCATGACTAGATTGCAACTGCATACTCTGACTACAGTAAATTGAGCAGTAACTAAAAAGAAAGATCTCTTCTGGACTGTCTTTCCTACCGGAAGTCCGGGCTTTAAAAGAGCTAGAAAACGAAGAAAGTAGGGCATGTATTAACACAACTAGTGGCACACTAGACTTTCCCATCTATACTAACCTTACCAACTGGCATTGAAGACTTTGGAGAGAAGATACCATCGGCAACTAAAGATTCCTTGCAGTCAGACTCCACGGGAACTAGCCCTTGTCTTTTAGGTTCTTATGATTACTTGAAAGGGCTACAAGCGAGTCCCATACCATCAGGTCATGGCCACTTCCAAGCTTGTAGTTCAATGACCAGTTGGTTCCTAAGCTCTCTCTTTATTGCTTATCTTCGAGGTAGGATTCCCTATATGGAATTCTTCTCTTTCTTTTTTGGGGACTCAGCTCCCTACTTCAGGTCTCTTCCATCTACCGTCAGGCCCATAACGGCGTTCCCTAGGGCACCAATCCCAGCAAGAGTGGATGTTGATAGGATAGAGATGCTGACATCCGGCTCTCTCCCAAATTGATTTTCTATACTTTTTTTCTATATATATAACTACATGTGGCTTGATTCAGGCTCTTTGTCTGATATGTGGGCAAGTACTCTCTGTGGGAGCTTCTAGCTCGTCTAGAGTGCCCCAGCCATATATATCCATAGAATGACGTATTCTATAGATATTTACCACAACGAGAGCGAATCCTGCTATCGTAAAATAGCCTACAATCCCGGGGTTAGATGGCCTAAATTTTCTATTTTAAGAAAGGCATCCAAAAATGGGAGGTATAGATGAAAATCAGCGCAGTACACTCTACTTGGATTCAATGAGAAGGCTCGTGGGTCCCGTATGATAATGCATGTATCTCAGTATAGCTACTCTTTGAGTGGAAACTGTCTACCAGTTCCTGAACTTGAAATCATTCAATGCCCTGCTTCTCTTTAGTTTTGAGCGCATCCCCTATCTTGTGCCATTCACAGAGCGTTCAACATCCACTGGGTTGTGGAAGTCGATGGTGTGCGGATGAACAGCAGGGGAAGCGAGGGGAATGACATTTGAAGCTGCTTCTATGTAAGCTAAGCCCCTGAATCTGTAATCCCAAAAACTGGAATCAGAACAGAAAAGGCCAACCAATACAACTTTCCGTGTTGGCACGAGCTATTCTTCCTTCTTTTCTCATGGAGAGAATCCTACTAGCCTTTCCATTCCCTCTCATGCTGAGGTATTTCATCTTGAATGGAATCTGTGACAAAGGCTAAAAGGCTCTTACCGTACTTTACCACAATTCCGTGGAATCCTACCCTCACCCTTTCTTTGTATCAGCTATATCCCCAGAATCTATTTAGATTAAAGAAAAAGCCCATCACCATCTTTCCAACCAACTCTCTTACTGAAGAGTACCGGGCATCTATCCTATAATCATCATCTACAGAATAGCAATCAAGAAAAATGAAAAGGCCTAAGAGATAGACTTCCATATAAAAAAGAAGTGGAAGAAAAGAATCTCGATTCCTTTCTTGTCTTTAAGATCCTCTAACTTAACTAGTTGAATTCCAAATAGGTTCATAAGTCAGCTGCACACTTTCTATATCCGATGGAAGAAAGAGGTCACACTCTACATCAGAGACCAGTTAGACACAGACCAGACCCCTTATTCCAGACAGCACTCAGTGTGCTTCTTTATGATTCAGCAAGATAAGGTAGCAGGAAGATTCCTCACTCCACAAATGAAATTCTTTCTCAGTCCAGAGCACAGAAGGATCCAGTGCCCTATACGGGCCATTCCTGGAAGCTTTCTCTGCCAGTTCTTTTTCTAGTTAGCCGTTTTCCCGCCCTTTTTTTCTTTGTTTGGCTTTCCATAGGATATAAGATAGTAGCGGTCCAGGAGAAGCCGTTCAAGTGCTAAAATCCCTGGGAGGGCGGTATTACGAACCAGAAAAAGTTTTTGAACTTTAGCGGAAAAAGGAATTCCCTTTCATTCAAGTTCAAAGGCTACTTGCCTAACTCTTTTTTAAGTGGCATTCCACGATCAAGAGTTTGCTTAATTTGCCGAGCCTAAGGACTCTCTTCTCTGGATGTCAAATCCGTTGCGAAGGACTGCTTTATGTAATCGGATTGAATTGAAATATTGATCAGTTCCCGGAAAAAAGGATTTTCTTACCTTTGTCTTCAATAGCGAGATATAGCTTTCCTACTACGAGCTTTTTTCCCTTTCCCGGCCTCCCCGATTAGAGCGCAACGAAAAAAGTCTCTTACCTTCTAATCCGATTTGACTAGTGGCCCTCTTATCAACTAAGTGCTCGATCGAGTTCTTACGCTACCTACTCTACGATAACATTCAGTGATCCCAGCCGACCAACCTCAGCTAAGAGGGATTCTCCTTCATAGCAAGATAAGATCTATCCTTATAATGCGATCCACTAGGGCTAGGGCGACCCGCAAAGACAGATTCAAAGTCTCTTTTTTGGTATACCTCCTCCGTAAATCAAAACAAAAGTCTAGAGCCCCTACTATCGAAAGTACTCCATAGCTGATTGCTCACTAATGGTTAAGCTATCCCCATGGAATCGAAATTCTGCCTGCAACGTTAAGACCCGTGGAGTGCCTAAACCCGCTTTAAAAGCGGGAAGACGAGGCGGAAAGTAGCGAAGCGTCCGATTGTGCACGAGCGGATCTCTCCGAGAAGGCTATTTGCTCAAATCAAATCCAGAAAGCTCCTTCCTTTAGAACCTAGCATAGAGGTTCCGAGTTCGGCGAGTCTACACTATCAACGAGTGATTTGGAACATTTCTATACGCTAATTGCGAGATCACCGATAAGGTCTATTTCCAGCTGACCAGTAAAAGGTCTTGTCCTTATGTCTTCTCCTTCCATGGGGAGCTAACTATCTTTCCTCGAGATTCCTTTCGTCTATATGAGCTCGATGGCAGCCAGTTTCTATGCAACCTTTGGGAGTTCCTTCCAGGTGTAGCAGTTGTTCTTAGTGCCATTCTTTCGGTCCCAGTAACCATTACAGGAAGTGTCCTGAGTGCTAATGATTCTTTTCTTTTTTCCCCTTCAGGGCATCCTTTGTTGTAAAACAACAAAGTTCAAAAAGCCTCGACTTCGACTTGAGAAAACTCATGCGCTTATCAATTAATTCTTGGTGTAATACTAACTCGTTTTT